TGAAAAAAAAAAAATATCGTTTACCTACCCACCCAGTTTAAAAACTTTTTTTGAAATACTAGAAAGAAAGATCCAGTTTTTCAAATCGATAGATTCAATCTTTGATGAACTAAAAAATCCAGAGGTTTCTAAAACTGAACAAAACAAAAACAAACTAAGAACTGAATTTCTAAATAGACTAGAAGTTGTACAAAAAAGATCTCTTTGGCTAGACGTATTAACTAGATTGCGTATTGATGAAACAGAATATTTACGAACTAAAAATGATCTCTTCTTAAACGGTCCCTGTCGCGGACCAACAAAAAGAATATTTGCATTACCACTCCTTAGTGAAAGTTATATAAAAAAAAGGCCGGAGGCCGTTTTTATAAATAAAATACATGGTCTTATTCTTGCAAATAATTTTATAGAATTTGAAGATATAATGAATATATCTGATAAAACAAGAAAAACATTATCCGTGGGAATCGAGGAAATTAGTAAAAAGATACCTAGACGGTCATACAAATTAATTGACGAGTTTGAACGACAAGAAAGAGAATACGAAGCAGCCGTATTAGACGACCCTGGAATGCGGTCAAGAAAAGCAAGATTTGGAGTCGTTTTTACCATAAATGAGCCCACTTATACTAATTACGATTACGAACCAGAGCAATTTTATTTGATGCATTATTCACAACAACCAGATTTTCGTCGAAATATAATCATGGGATCTATACGCGCTCAAAGGCGCAAAATACCTATTTTAAAAATATCTCAAGCAAATGTCCATTCCCCACTTTTTTTGTACAGACTTGATAAATCAATACTTTCTTATTTTGATATCTTTGGACTGATTAAACTCATTTTCCGAAATTGGATGCAAAAAACTCACGAATTTGAACTTTCAGAAACAGGGGATAAAAATGAAAAGTATAAAAGAGAAGCAACAATAGGGATCGAACTAGCAGCAGAACCTCCCAACGATATTTTAACGTCTCAAGTAACAAGGAGTTGTATATTAATAATACAATCAACTCTTAGGAAATATATTATATTACCCTCGTTGATAATAGCTAAAAATATCGGGCGTATCTTATTATTTCAATTTCCCGAATGGTCTGAGGATTTTGAAAATTGGAAAAAGGAAACACATGTTAAATGTACCTATAGCGGTGTTCAACTAGCCAAAAAAGACTTGCCTAAAAATTGGTTAAGTGAAGGTATTCAAATAAAGATCCTATTTCCGTTCTATCTGAAACCTTGGCATAGATCGAAACCCGAATTTCCTCAAATGGATCAATTAAAAAAAAAAGAAAAAAAAAAAATTTGTTTTTTAACTGTGTGGGGGAGACCAACCAAACAGCCTTTTGGTTCACCGCAAAACCAACCGTCCTTTTTTGTACCCATTTTTAAAGAACTCATAAAAAAAACGATAAAGTTAAAAAAAAATTGTTTTTTTATTTTCAAAATATTAAAAGAAATAAAAAACTGGATTAAAAAAAGTGGTCTAGTTCTAAAAAGACTAATAAACGACCCCTCAAAAAAAAATAAAATTCTTTTATTTGGATTGAGCGAACTCGATAAATGGGATGAAACTAAAAAGGAAAAAGATTTGATAAAAAATCCTCAGATAATTCGCGAATCGTCCATTTCTACTCGATCTAAAAATTGGACAAAACAGTCGCTAACAGAAAAAACAATGCAAGATCTAACTATTAAAATAAGCACAATCAGAAATAAACTAGAAAAAAGAATAAACGACAAGAAATTTTTTTTTGTAATTCCTGAGAAAAATAATAGGTTTAACAAAAAAGGACCCGCCGTAAAAAGAGTAGAATTACAAAAAATTAAAAATATTTGTAAAATAGTAAAAAACAAAATTACTCGATTAATCTTTAACTCGCAGTATTTTATACAATTTTTTATTATAAGAATATACATTTATATCCTCCTAGTTATTAAGAGAATAAGGATAAAGGGACAACTTTGTGTTGATTTTAAATCAAAAAAAAAAATGGCCAATTACAATAATGAAGCAACCAACAAAGAAAAAAAAAAGAACTTTAGAAATTTTAGACAGTCCCGTTTTTATATTAGTAATAAAAATTCAAAATTATTTTTTGACTTATCCTCTTTATCACAAGCATATGTAGGGTATAAATTAGCACAAAGTAGCATTTTAAACTTATACAACTTAAGATTAAGATCTGATCATGAAACCTCTCTTTTTCGTAAAGATAAACTAAAGGATAATTTTGGAGTACAAGGAATATTTGATTCCGAATTAACAGATAAGAAACTTCTTTCTTCTGAAATAACTCAATGGAAAAGCTGGTTACAGAATGATTATCACTCTAAGATATCTCAGATTAGATGGTCGGGGTTGGTACAAAAAAAATGGAAAAATAACGAGCATCACCACTCTATAAGACAAAATGAAAATAAGGATTTAGCAAAATGGTATTTATATCAAAAAGATGGGTTAATTCGTTACGAAAAGCAAATTACTTATTATGGATTAAACTCATTATCAAATCACAAATGGAATTTAAAAAAAAATTATCGAAATGATCTCTTATCATATAAATCCATTAATTCTGAAAATGAAAATAAGAAGCACTCAGATAGTTTTGTTTTATCCTCCCAAGTAAACAACAACCAAAAAATATCCTATAATTACAACACAAATAAAAGAAAGCTAGGAGATAACAACTCTTTAGGCGAAAAAGCTATTACAGATATGGATAAATCTTTTTTTTATTACAGAATTTTCCATTTGTATCTTAGAAAAAGGGTCGATATTGAAGAGACCAATATCAAAAATACTAAAATAAGTAATTATCAACTAATTGAACAAATCAATAAGAAGGGTCGTTTTGATTTGACTACTCACCAAACTCAGCAAAGCAACCCAAGGAGTCAAAGCTTTTTCGATTGGATGGGAATGAATGAAGAATTTCCTATTTTGAATGAAGAACTTTGGTTCTTACCAGAATTGATACTGCTTTATAATGTATATAAACTAAAACAATGGATCATACCAATTAAATCACTTCTTTTAAATTTGAATGAAAAGAAAAGTTGGAGTGAACAAAAAAATATCGCTCTAAAGCAAAAATGGAATCTTGGATTCCTTCTCCTAAACCACGAAGAAGATGTTCCATACTGTGGTGATTTTTTAGACTATAGTGTGGAATCAGACTTAACAAAACGTATAAACGAAAGCAATACAGAAACAGAGGAAGACCTTGAGTTTTTACTAACAAGTCATTTGCTTGTTCAATTGAGATGGTCTTTTTTTTTCAATCTAACACTAATGAAAAATTTCAAAGTTTATTGTCTCCTGCTTAGCTTGCGAAATCCAAGAGAAAGTGCTCTATCCGCTATTCAAAGAGGAACAATAAATCTAGATATAATGCCGAGTCCTAAGTATGTTACAGAATGGATGGAAAGAGGAGTATTCTTTATTGAACCGGTTCGTATGTCCATAAATAATCCTGGACAATTTCTTATGTATCAAATCATACGTATTTCATTAGTTCCGAAGAAGAATTATCAAAGAAATCTGGGGTATCGAGAAAAAATGGATTTTGAAAGATCCCTTTCCAAAGAGCAAAAAATTTTTGGAAATCTAGACAGAAAAAATTCCAGTTTGCTTGTTCTTGAAACTATTTTATCGCCAAGACATCGAAAAGAGTTAAGAATTCTAATTTCTTTCAATTCAAAAAAAAAAAAAAGTATAGATCTAAATCTGGTATTCTGCCATAGAAAAAATATAAGAATTTCTGGCCCAGTTTTGGTTGAAAGCAATCATCTTGATAGATTAAGGTTTTTTCTTTGGCCAACTTGTCAATTAGAAGATTTAGTTTGTATGAATCGTTTTTGGTTTAATACAAATACTGGGAGTTTTTTCAGTATGTTAAAAATACATATGTATCTCCAATTCTAAAGGTATGAAAGACATGATAGGATATTTTTCTATAGAATGGAATAAAAAAGGAGTTGTATTATTAATTATTATTTGCTTTTCAAAATGTTAATAAAATTAAAATGCCCGTAATAAAAAAAAATATACCAGATTAAAATGTCCAACATTATTATTTCTGATCCATAAAATTCATATTTTAAAAAATAAAAAGTTGGAGAAGATTTACTTTTATGCTAAAGAATTCTGTTTCTTCCGTTATTTACCCAAAACAAGAAAAAAACGACGAAACCAAGGGAGCCGTTGAATTTCAAGTAGTTAATTTCACTAAGCAAATCAAAAGACTTACTTCACATTTGGAAGTGCACAGAAAAGATTTTTTATCTCAGCGCGGTCTAAAGAAAATTCTGGGAAAACGGCAACGACTACTGGTTTATTTGTCAAAAAAAAACGGAATACGTTATAAAGAATTAATTGATCGACTGGATATTCGGGAACCAAAAATTCGTTAATTTCAAGAACTCATATTTCATATATTGGTTATTGGATCATGAATTTTGATGAAATTTTTTATTTTCTGCAACTCCTAGAAAAATGAATCAAGGAACAACCTATGAATGTACCAATTATAAGAAATGAACTTATGGTAGTAAATATGGGACCTCACCACCCATCAATGCACGGCGTTCTTCGACTAATCATTACTCTAGATGGTGAAGATGTTGTTGACTGTGAACCAATATTGGGGTATTTACACAGAGGGATGGAAAAAATTGCAGAAAATAGAACAATTATACAATATTTACCTTATGTAACTCGTTGGGATTATTTGGCTACTATGTTCACCGAGGCCATAACCGTAAATGCACCGGAACAGTTAGTAAATATTCAAGTACCTAAACGAGCCAGTTATATCAGAGTAATTATGTTAGAATTAAGTCGTATAGCTTCTCATTTATTATGGCTTGGACCTTTTATGGCAGATATTGGTGCACAAACTCCCTTCTTTTACATTTTCCGAGAACGAGAATTAGTATATGATCTATTCGAAGCTGCTACTGGTATGAGATTAATGCATAATTTTTTTCGTATCGGCGGGGTTGCCGCTGATTTACCGTATGGGTGGATAGATAAATGCATTGATTTCTGCGACTATTTTTTAACCGGAATTGCGGAATATCAAAAACTTATTACACGCAATCCCATTTTTTTAGAACGTGTTGAGGGAGTAGGAGTTGTGAGTGGAGAAGAAGCAATAAATTGGGGTTTGTCGGGCCCAATGCTGCGAGCTTCCGGAATAGAATGGGATCTTCGTAAAGTTGATCATTATGAGTGTTATGACGAATTTGATTGGGAAGTCCAATGGCAAAAAGAAGGCGATTCATTAGCTCGTTATTTAGTAAGGATCAGCGAAATCGAGGAATCTATCAAAATTATTCAACAAGCTTTGGAAGGAATTCCGGGAGGACCTTATGAAAATTTAGAAAGACGATGTTTTGATAAAGTAAGGGATTCCCAATGGAATGATTTTGACTATCGCTTCATTAGTAAAAAAACTTCCCCTACTTTTGAATTGTCGAAACAAGAACTTTATGCGAGAGTTGAAGCCCCAAAGGGCGAATTGGGAATTTTTCTACTAGGAGACGGGCAAATTTTTCCTTGGAGATGGAAAATTCGACCACCGGGTTTTATCAATTTGCAAATTCTTCCTCAGTTAGTTAAAAGAATGAAATTGGCTGATATTATGACGATACTAGGGAGTATAGATATCATTATGGGAGAAGTTGATCGTTGAAATGATAATTGATACAACAGAAGTACAAGATATCACTGCTTTTTCAAAATGGGAATTCTTAAAAGAGGTGTATGAGATCATATGGATGCTTATCCCGATTTTTACTGTTATAGTGGGAATCACAATAGGTGTACTAGTAATTGTGTGGTTAGAAAGAGAAATAGCTGCGGGGCTACAGCAACGTATTGGACCTGAATATGCTGGACCTTTTGGAATTCTCCAAGCTTTAGCAGATGGTACAAAACTACTTTTCAAAGAAAACCTTCTTCCATCTAGAGGCGATACTTATTTATTCAATATCGGACCAGCCATAGCAGTCATATCAATTCTATTAAGTTATTCAGTAATTCCCTTTGGTGATCATCTTGTTCTAGCCGATCTCAATATTGGTGTTTTTTTATGGATCGCCGTTTCAAGTATTTCTCCGATTGGACTTCTTATGTCAGGATATGGATCAAATAATAAATATTCTTTTTTAGGTGGTTTACGGGCTGCTGCTCAATCAATTAGTTATGAAATACCATTAACTCTATGCGTGTTATCAATATCTCTACGTGCGAGTCGTTGAAACATTTTACCTATTTTTCTTTTCATTGGAAAGAAATTGCTTCATGTTTTTGTTCATTAACCCGACTGATGAACACAATCAGATAGTTCTATGAGTGAAAAAAAAAAACAGCTTCTAAATTTGCAGTAAAAAAAGTGAGTCTCATTTCCTATGTATAAGGATTAAATATAAATAAACATAAGCAATTCATAATGTTTATCCCAAGATCGGTTGCTTGATCATCCTGACTTGAAGCGGGTTTAAAACAACAAGCAACTTTATGGGTTTTTCACTATCGTTTGTATGTATTACCCTAATATAATAGTAATAGTGAGTTGCTAAAAAATGAGTGGGCGGTTAGAAATACCAAAGTACACAAAGGATTCGTAAGAGAGATTATGCAAAAAAGCATTTCCGCATAAAAGGAACACGCATTGGGGCTTAAAATTGGTAGAAATTATCCGGTAGTACTTCCCGCGATTCCGATCCAGAGTATGTCCCTATCCACTGAAAAACAAACTATCAGGAACGAAAGAATCCTTTTTGAAAGGATCCCCATTTTTCCGTTTTTGAGAAAGAAGAAAAAGAAGAATAGGAACGAACAAAATCGAAAGAATGCAATTATAATACAAAAGAGCCATCTGTTTTAAGTCTAATTTTGTTCGTAATCGAAAATGCTGGGTTGAAATATTTATATATATTACTAATAAGGAGTATTTTATTGACGGATTAAGTTATTACTCAAAAAAATATTTCAATTTTTAAATTAAAGTAAAGGATGAGATTAATTCAGAAAGACTTTTTTATAGCAGACGGAATTACATTGGACTAATTCGGGGCTTTTGAATATATTTTGACTCTATCTACCATACAAGTATATCACGTTAAATAATAATAACCCGGTCCTTAAATTTATTTAGGCTCCTCGAGGAGCCGTATGAGGTGAAAATCTCATGTACGGTTCTGTAATAGCGATAGTAACAGTAATGTTATCATCGACTATGATTATCTAATAGTTCAAGTACAGTTGATATAGTTGAAGCCCAGTCAAAATATGGTTTGTGGGGGTGGAATTTGTGGCGTCAACCTATAGGGTTTATCGTTTTTCTAATTTCTTCCCTCGCAGAATGTGAGAGGTTACCCTTCGATTTACCAGAAGCAGAAGAAGAATTAGTAGCAGGTTATCAAACAGAATATTCAGGTATAAAATTTGGTTTATTTTTTGTTGCGTCCTATCTAAATCTATTAGTTTCCTCATTTTTTGTAATCGTTCTTTACTTGGGCGGTTGGAATCTCTCTATTCCATGTATATTAATTCCTGAACTTTTTGAAAAAACAGGCGGAGTCTTTGGAACAATCATTAGTATTTTGATTACATTAGTTAAAACTTATTTGTTTTTGTTCATTTCGATTACAACAAGATGGACTTTACCTCGACTGAGAATGGACCAATTATTAAATCTTGGGTGGAAATTTCTTTTACCTATTTCGCTCGGTAATTTATTATTAACAACTTCTTTCCAACTCCTTTCACTCTAACCACGCGAGGTTATACTTAGACTTATCTCAAACAAGAGAAGGAAACAATCATCAAATTATTCATAACTATTCACGATATGTTCCCTATGGTAACCGGGTTCATTAATTATGGTCAACAAACGGTACGGGCTGCAAGGTACATCGGTCAAGGTTTTATGATTACTTTATCCCATGCAAATCGTTTACCTGTAACGATTCAATATCCTTATGAGAAATTGATTCCATCAGAACGCTTCCGCGGTCGAATTCACTTTGAATTTGATAAATGTATTGCTTGTGAAGTATGTGTTCGCGTATGCCCAATCAATTTACCTGTTGTTGATTGGAAACTACAAACTAGGATCCGAAAGAAACAATTGCTGAATTACAGTATTGATTTTGGAATCTGTATATTTTGTGGTAATTGTGTTGAGTATTGCCCCACAAATTGTTTATCAATGACTGAAGAATATGAGCTTTCTACGTATGATCGTCACGAATTGAATTATAATCAAATTGCGTTGGGTCGCTTACCATTGGCATTAATTGACGATTACACAATTCGAACAATTTTGAATACGCCTCAAATAAAAAATGGCTAAACCCCCTTTTTAGAAAAAAATTAGAATTATGAATGGGGTCTTTTGATCTAAACTAAAGTATTTTTTTTTTGAACTGCCGAATTGAACGAACCTCAAAAAAGAATGAGATTTTCCAAATTATTGGAACTATATCAATAGACATATATTCTTTCAATTAAAAATAAAAAGCTAGCCCAGATAATTTTCCTTTTTCCTGGTCCGATCAATAAGGTCATGAAACATTTCTTTTTTTTTTATTTCTTATTTTATATTATATATAATGGATTTACCGGGACCAATACATGATTTTCTTTTAATCTTTCTAGGATTGGGTCTTATATTAGGAGGTCTGGGAGTAGTATTATTTACTAATGCAATTTATTCTGCCTTTTCATTGGGATTAGTTCTTGTTTGTATATCCTTATTCTATATTTCATCAAATTCCCATTTTGTAGCTGCGGCCCAACTTCTTATTTATGTGGGAGCTATAAATGTTTTAATCATATTTGCTGTGATGTTTATTAATGATTCCGAATATGAGAAAGATTTCCAGTTTTGGACTGTTGGAGATGGGGTTACTTCAGTAGTTTGTACAAGTATTTTTGTTTCACTAATTACTACTATTCCAGATACGTCATGGTACGGGATTATTTGGACTACAAGATCAAACCATATCGTAGAACAAGATTTAATAAGTAATAGTCAACAAATCGGGATTCATTTATCAACAGATTTTTTTCTTCCATTTGAACTCATTTCAATAATTCTTTTATTTGCTTTGATAGGGGCAATTGCAGTAGCTCGTCAGTAATAAAGCTTTCGAACGTTAATGTTAATAGATGAGAAATCCTTTTAATTCAATCTATTACCTATTTTTAAGAACTATATTTCATTATTTCATTGTCCTTGTTTCTTGCTTTTTAGATTCTAGTCAATAGAATAAGTTGAATTGTTGGTCATATTGAAATGAATCAAGATTGATAAGGAGTTGGTCAATGATGCTCGAATATGTACTTGTTTTGAGTGCCTATTTATTTTCTATCGGTATCTATGGATTGATCACGAGCCGCAATATGGTTAGAGCCCTTATGTGTCTTGAACTTATCCTAAATGCAGTTAATATAAACTTCGTAACATTTTCCGATTTTTGTGATAGCCGCCAATTAGTCGGCGATATTTTCTCAATTTTTGTTATAGCTATTGCCGCCGCTGAAGCAGCTATTGGACCAGCAATTATTTCGTCAATTTATCGTAATAGAAAATCAACTCGCACCAATCAATCAAATTTATTGAATAAATAATATGCGTTTAAAAAATGGAATCTTTATCAACTCAAATAAAAAAATTATTATTCAGTAAGTCCAATTAGTATGTATGATTTAGTAAGTATGATATTACATATGTATTTATATTCCTGTTTACGAAGATGTACTAAATAAAAGTATCTTGACTCTTTCGCATAAGCGGATCCATAAAAAATTTTTGTATAAAAATTTTAGTAAATCATTGATTCATCTGATATCTAAATACATGATTCATGTACAAGTTTATTAGATTGAAAATTTATGACGTTCAAAAATTTAGAGATTCAATGTCACATTCAGTAAAGATTTATGATACATGTATAGGATGTACTCAATGTGTTCGAGCTTGCCCCACAGATGTATTAGAAATGATACCGTGGGACGGGTGTAAAGCTAAACAAATAGCATCCGCTCCAAGAACAGAAGACTGTGTTGGTTGTAAACGATGTGAATCCGCCTGCCCAACGGATTTCTTGAGTGTTCGGGTTTATTTATGGCATGAAACAACCCGTAGCATGGGTCTAGCTTATTGATACGTTCAAAAAAAATAGCACTAATCCATTTTTTACCGACAAAAACCCGTGCTCAAAATAATATATAGTTTCCATTTCTTTTTTTTTTTTAGTACGGGTTTTTTATGGTCTAAGTGTATCTTATCTTTACCATGAACTTTTTTCCTTGGTTAACACTAATTGTAGCTTTTCCGATATCTGCCGGTTCTTTAATTTTTTTTCTCCCTCAAAAAGGAAATAAAATAATTAGGTGGTACACTATATGTATATGCATCTTAGAGCTCCTTCTAATGACCTATGCATTCCGTTATCATTTCCAATTCGACGATCCTTTAATACAACTAGCAGAGGAGTATAAATGGATAGGTTTTTTCTCTTTTTACTGGAGATTAGGAATAGATGGACTTTCTATAGGACCCATTTTATTAACAGGATTTATTACGACTTTAGCTACTTTAGCGGCTTGGCCAGTCACTCGGGATTCACGATTTTTCCATTTCTTGATGTTAGCAATGTATAGTGGCCAAATAGGATCATTTTCTTCCCGAGACCTTTTACTTTTTTTCATCATGTGGGAGTTCGAATTAATTCCTGTTTATTTACTTGTATCATTATGGGGAGGAAAGAAACGTCTATACTCAGCTACCAAGTTTATTTTGTACACTGCGGGGGGTTCCATTTTTCTGTTAATGGGCGTTCTGGGTATTGGTTTATATGGTTCCAATGAACCAACATTAAATTTTGAAATATTAGCTAATCAATCCTATCCTGTGGCATTGGAAATAATATTCTATATATTATTTCTTATTGCTTTTGCTGTCAAATTGCCGATTCTACCCCTACATACCTGGTTACCGGATACCCACGGGGAAGCACATTACAGTACTTGTATGCTTCTAGCTGGAATTTTATTAAAAATGGGAGCATATGGGTTGGTTCGGATCAATATGGAATTATTACCCCGTGCTCATTCGATATTTTCCCCATGGTTAATAATAATGGGTACGCTCCAAATAATCTATGCAGCTTTAACATCTCTTGGTCAACGTAATTTAAAAAAACGAATAGCCTATTCTTCTGTATCTCATATGGGTTTCATAATTATAGGAATTGGCTCTATTACTGATACGGGACTTAACGGAGCTCTTTTACAAATAATCTCTCATGGTTTTATTGGTGCTGGGCTTTTTTTCTTGGCAGGAACGGGTTATGATCGAATACGTCTTGTTTATCTCGATGAAATGGGTGGGATAGCTATCTTAATGCCTAAAATATTTACGATGTTCAGTATATTATCGATGGCTTCTCTTGCCTTACCGGGCATGAGTGGTTTTGTTGCGGAATTGATAGTCTTTTTTGGACTAATTACTAGTCAAAAATATCTTTTACTGACAAAAATACTAATTACTTGTGTAATGGCAGTGGGGATGATATTAACTCCTATTTATTTATTATCTATGTCACGCCAGATGTTCTATGGATACAAGCTATTTAATGTTCCAACTTCGTATTTTTTTGATGCGGGACCGCGAGAATTGTTTGTTTCGATCTCCATCTTTCTACCTATAATAGGTATTGGTATTTACCCGGATTTCGTTTTTTCATTATCAGTTGATAAGGTTCAAAGTATTTTATGGAAATATTTTTAGAGATAATTTTTGTCTAAAAATAGATATATATTTTATTTTATATTGTATAATACACAACACAATAAAAAAGCTAAATTTTTGAGTTATATTAACTCATTAAGAGAAAACGAATTCTAACTGGATATATTTATTTTTTGTGAGAGCCATTTGAATCAATAGAATAGTTGATTCAAAGGGCTCTTAACGACTTCAACTAAGATTTCGTATATTTTTATTTATCGACATCAGTTTCGAATTTGGTAGACCTTTTTTATTTAAGTAGATGTTAATTGAAACGAACCATAACTATGTAGCCCTATTCCTAACAGATTGACCCCAAAATAGCAGATCCAAATTATAATAAAGCCCATAGCGGCTACAATTGCAGAATTTGCAACTTTCATATTTGTATTTGTTCGAGTATGTAAATAAATCGCGAATATAGTCCACGTAATAAAGGCCCAAGTTTCTTTTGGGTCCCAATTCCAATATGATCCCCAGGCCTCATTAGCCCAGACTGCTCCGGAAAGAATCCCTATAGTTAAAAAGATAAACCCTAGACTAATAACACGATAACTCCAATGATCTAATTGTTGAATCAATTGGGATCGATAATAATTTTTAGCAGAAGCAAAGGGGGTGCTTTGTAAAACATTCCTTCTTTTATTCATGTATTGGATCTGACCAAAGTAAAATAACTCAGTAAAAAAAAAATGGCTATTAGCAAAAATTTGGATATCTTTTCTAAATGTAATGACTAGAAGAGAGACTGATAATAATGATCCACATAAAAGCGCTGCATAACCCAATAACATCATACTTACATGCATCATTAACCATTGGGATTGAAGAGCAGGTACTAATATTGTGGATTGATGCATTTTAGTTAACAGACTCGAAGTGGCAAATCCTTGAGTAAAAATAGCACTCGGGGCCGTTATTACACGTAAGCTTTTTTTTTTTAAATATGGAAACATATGAATAATTGAGAAACTCCACGAAAGGAAAATTAATGATTCACATAAATCACTTAATGGAAAGTGTTGTGAATAAATCCAACGAATAATTAATAATCCTGTTAGACAGAAAAAAACAGCTATTAGACCTCTTTCAGACGAATTAGAGAGTCCTATTATTTCATCGACAACTAAGCTTATCAAATAAATTGTAATTACAATTGAAACAAGGGAAAAAGAAATATGAGTTAATATATGTTCTATAGTAAAAAATATCATATCAATTTATAAAATAAGGTATCGGAATTGAATTCATTATAAGACTTATTGTATCTTTTTTAGAAGAGAATGTGCCGCCACTCGGATTCGAACCGAGATGCTCAAGCACTGCTTCCTAAGAGCAGCGTGTCTACCAATTTCACCATAGCGGCTTACTTAAAATGATAATAAGCTATTATTATTCAAGTGTCTAGATTTCATGAGTTAATAAAATTCTCTGAACTGTTTTTAGTAAATGTCCAAATTATTGAGCTTTATAGTGAGATTTTTTAAGATCTTTTCTGTTCTCCATTGTTGTATTTATAAATCAAAAATAAAACGTCCTACCTCCTATCTTAAAAAATCATAAAAACGATTGTGCAAAAAGCGGAGATGGCGTAACTAAAAATCCCCCCCACCCGATAGAAATAAAAAGTTTCAACTAGTTTTTTTAGTATGTTTTATTATTTCCGAGGGGGGATTTTTAGTTCGCAACAAGATATTGCTTTTCGGATTTTTTATACCATATAAAATAGTTAACAAGTTCCATTTACGTTTTACCGTTTTACTCGGTATTGCATTAGATCATAATAAGTTTTTAGTCATAGTCTAGACTAAAAAGAAATTAACATTTGCCCGATTCCTTTTATTTGAATCTTTTATTATTTAAGGGTCGGTACAAAAAAACTTTTTGAATTACCAGTAGAAAGGGATTTAGCTAATGAAAAGGCTTTTAACGCTACCCAATATCCCTTCCTTTTCCACAAACTTTTATGAATACGCTTTTTTGCCAGAGAAGTACGTTTTTTTGGAACTGCCATTAAAAATTTAAGAGGTTTTTCAATAATATCGTTGGATGTGAAAGACATCTATTGTTCAAAACTAATTCTTCTTCATTATCTAGCCATAGATGATAAGCTACGCTACTAATCTAAAAAACAAATCATAGGTATATGCAAATTACCTAAAATATTGTTAAGTACAAAAAATTTCTAGCCAAAAAGGTAGGTTTAAGTTACTAAAAAAAGTTTCCAAGTTTTTTAGTCATTTATATCTGGAATCAAATTCATCGAACAATTTACGAACACAACTTTGGCTTAATAACTTATAAAGTTTCCTATTAATTAGCCCAGTTCACAGAAAGAATATATCTAATTTTTATTTGTCTTTTATTTAAAAACTTAATATTCCAGTTTCATAAAAAACCTTATGTTATTTGACCAATTTATACTTCTTTATTTGAATATTTGAAGTATTGAAGAAACAACGAGAATAATGCAAAATAAAAAATTTTATAGTTTTACCTATCTTTATTTTTGTTCTTTTACAATTAGATAGGATCTGGTGAATTAGAAACAATTTTGAAAGAATTTTTTTTTATGGAACATACATATGAATATGCATGGATCATACCTTTCCTTCCACTTCCAGTTCCTATGGGAATAGGACTAGGGCTTATCTTTTTTCCGACGGCAACAAAAAATCTTCGACGTATGTGGTCTTTTCATAGTGTTTTCTTGTTAAGTATAGTTATGATTTTTGCAGTTGACTTATCTATTCAACTAATAAATAGGAGTTCTATTTATCAATATATATCGTCTTGGACCATCAATAATGATTTTTCATTAGAGTTTGGCTATTTGATCGATCCACTTACTTCTATTATGTCAATATTAATCACTACTATCGGAGTTCTAGTTCTTATTTATAGTGACAATTATATGTTTCATGATCAGGGATACGTGAGATTTTTTGCTTATATGAGTTTTTTCAATGCATCTATGTTGGGATTAGTTACCAGTTCGAATTTGATACAAATTTATCTTTTTTGGGAATTAGTTGGAATGTGCTCTTATCTATTAATAGGTTTTTGGTTCACACGACCGCTTGCCGCAAATGCTTGCCAAAAAGCATTTGTGACTAATCGTATTGGCGATTTTGGTTTATTATTAGGAATTTTAGGTCTTTATTGGATAACCGGTACTTTTGAATTTAGAGATTTGTTCGAGATATTCAATAACTTAATTTCGACTAATGAGGTCCATTTTTTATTTGGAACTTTTTGTGTCTTCCTATTATTTTCTGGTGCAGTTGCTAAATCGGCTCAATTTCCCCTTCATGTATGGTTACCCGATGCTATGGAGGGTCCTACTCCTATTTCAGCTCTTATCCATGCTGCTACGATGGTGGCAGCGGGAATTTTTCTTGTAGCTCGGCTTTTTCCCCTTTTCGTAGTCATACCTTACATAATGAATTTCATATCTTTTCTAAGTATAATAACAGTACTATTAGGGGCTACTTTAGCTCTTGCTCAAAACGATATTAAACGAAGTTTAGCCTATTCGACAATGTCTCAATTGGGATATATGATGTTAGCATTAGGTATGGGGTCTTATCGAACCGCTTTGTTTCATTTGATTACTCATGCTTATTCAAAAGCATTATTGTTTTTAGGATCGGGATCAATTATTCATTCAATGGAACCTATTGTTGGATATTCTCCAAATAAAAGTCAAAATATGGTTCTTATGGGTGGTTTACTAAAATATGTGCCAATTACAAAAACTGCTTTTTTTTGGGGTACACTTTCTCTATGTGGTATTCCACCTCTTGCTTGTTTTTGGTCCAAAGATGAAATTCTTAATGATAGTTGGTTGTATGCACAGATTGTTGGAATACTAGCTTGCTCCACAGCAGGATTAACTGCATTTTATATGTTTCGAATCTATTTATTAACTTTTGAGGGACATTTAAACATTAACTTTCAAAATTATAGTGGAAAAACAAGTAGTTTGTCCTATTCCATCTCTTTATGGGGTAAAGAAAGCGCAAAAAGAAAAAAAAAACAACCGAATTTATTAACTTTATTACCAATCAATAATAATGCTAGTACTTCTTTTCTTTCCACAAACATATGTAGAATTAATGATAATGTAACCCGCCCTTTTATGACTATTACCCATTTTGATAGTACAAAAACTTTATCCTACCCTCATGAAGTGGACAATACTATGTTATTCCCGCTGCTTCTATTGGTTTTATTTACTTTTTTTGTTGGAGTCATCGGGATTCCTTTCAATCAAGAAGGAAACGATTTGGATATATTATCCAAATGGTTAAATTCATCTATAAATCTTTTACATAAAAATTTTTCGAACTCTTTGGATTGGTATGAATTTGTTACAAATGCAACTTTTTCCGTCAGTATAGCCTTTTTTGGAATATTTATTGCGTTTCTTTTATATAAACCTGTTTATTCATCTTTCAAAAATTTGAATTTAATTAATTCATTAAAAATAAAAGTTCCTCTGAAACTTTTCGTTTTAGGAGAAAAAATAATAAATAGAATATATAATTGGTCATATAATCGCGGTTATATCGATTCTTTTTATAAAGCATCTTTAATCACTAGTATACGAGGATTAGCCGAATTTGCTCAGTTTTTTGATAGGCAAATAGTTGATGGAATTACGAATGGAGTTGGTGTTCTGAGTTTCTTTATAGGAGAAGCACTCAAATATGTAGGTAATGGACGTATTTCCTCTTATCTTTTCTTATATTGTTTTTCTTTACTAATTTATTTTCTTTTTTTTTAAGTATTTCTAACTTCGAAGTTTCTTGATTCCCATACAGATAAGAAGTTTCATAAACTGGGCTGTTTTGATAGCATGTTTCTTGAAAGTGAAAGTGGAATTCATCCTTTGTTTTTTCTTTTACGTTCACTCGGATCTCTTCCGTTTCATCTTCATCGATTTTGTCCGGATCCTCCTTTTCTTCTTCTTCCGAAAAAAGGAAAGGAGAAGGATCTTCTTCGGTGGATCCCTCTTGTTCCTCTTTAGTCCACTTCGTTTCGGAAGTTTTTTCTATTTCTACATCTGTTTCTTCTCTGCTTTCCTCCCTTTCTTCCGTTACTGAGGTTTCTTTGAGAACCATGGATGACGGTATTCTGCCTAAATAGTAGACACAGGTAATAAATAAGAAAATACTAAAGATTCGAGCCATAGAATTTATCACTTCTGACACAAGGTACTTATTAGATCGAATAAGTACATTAGATCTAATAGAGTGATTTTGCCGTATCCAGACTAATACCAACGCAACCCATTTCATGAATAAAACGTGACCAATTAACCAACCAACAAAACTACTTGTTACAAATAACATCTTGTTGTTGCATCGAAACATATAAATGTTGACTAATCTGGCTAACATTGAACTTGGTAAAAGAAAATAGTTGAATAATTGAAAAATGAGATTATTCAGGAATACACATTGAATGCTGAGATTACGCATTGAATTTCTGTTAGTAGATCTAGAATCAAAAAAGTTTTTTTGATTGTTCCAGAAGAAATGAAACAAAAGATGGGGGAGAGCTAGGACAGTTATTGTATGAGGTCTACCCAATGCTAGATGCAGAGGCGCATAATAGATCGATATGAGCATCATGAGCTGTCCCGTAATAAAACCAGTTGTTGCTGATACCTTCTTCTCGGT